ACATTTTTTTTAATATATTAAATTTTTATTTTTATGCAATCTTAGATTAGAAAAAAAAAAAGATAAAAAATAACGCAAAAACCCTTTATTTTAGTCTTCGCGCCCAGGATTACGCCCTGGATCATTAGATAGGAATCCAAAAATAAAGAGAGAAATAAAAAATATCACTACTGTATAAACAAAGAGTTTGAGAGTAAACATTATAAATCTCCAAGATCTTTTTTTTTTTTAGAGAATAGATTCTCTATTTTTATACCGCATATCCTAATATCCTATAATTTGATATTTGGTTTGACGCCGAAAGTCGTTTTTGAAAATTTAAAAATCGACTTTTTTGTAATTTTAATAGAAAAATTTTTAAGTTATTATTATCTTATCTATTATTTTCTTACTTATCAATAATTTTTTTATATCCACCTGTTGATATTGTGGAGTATCACAATAAGGTTTGTGCATTTCTAGAAAAAAAAGAATGGAAAACGAGATAATGCGTGTTGTGTTTATTTAATAATTTTAATTAATTTAAGACTTTTTATTTTAAAAATTCTTTAATATTAGAAAATTAGAAAGTATTCGATTAGAATTATAACCCTCTTTCTTCTTTTTCGAAAAATTCATTTTTATAGGATAAGATGAAAGATCTCATCGAAAACTTACAGCAGCTTGCCAAACAAAGGCTAAGAGAAAAAAAAGTAGAGGTATGACTGGCATAAAATCAACAATTGGGCTTAAAAAAGCATAGGCCTCTGGTAATTTGGCAAAGAAACAACTACTCGAATAAAGAGCAGAATTAAGACAGATCAAATTAAAGATATTAAGCATAACAGACATTTTGTTTTAAAAAAAATTTGTATTTTGATTGAGTTATTGATATAAAGAAAAAAAAAGAACAAAATTTTCGTTTTTTTGAACTCACTCAATCAAAAAACCTTCCATTCTCAATGGAGAATAGAAGCAATTCTACTTTCATATAATATCTTAATGGAATTTTCATTAATGATCAATAAAAAATTTTTTTCTATGTCTACATGTGTCGGAGTTAAAATACTAAACAACAAAATAGAATTGATTCTTTATATATAGAATATAGATAGTTGGGCTTGAATTGACGAAAAATCAACACTAATATTAGTGTTTATTAATGGCAAATAGAAACCCAAGTGGGGCGTGGCCAAGTGGTAAGGCATCGGGTTTTGGTCCCGCTATTCGGAGGTTCGAATCCTTCCGTCCCAGAGTATTATTAATTATTTTTAACAATAAAAATAAAGATTTCTTTTGTGTTTATAAATTGTATATAGTGGCTAGAGTTTGACTCTTTTAGCGAATAAAAATAATTTTTTCACATATTTTGAAAATTGACAACGATACGTGCTCAAATGATACGCAAATGCAGGCGAACCCGTTGGCTATTTAGGGAAGATGACTTTATATAGATTACATTAATTTGAATAAAAAAAGGTTGTGCCTTTAACCTATCATATATCCATCCCCTATAATAATATGATATATGAATATAAATAGTCATTTCTAATTATTATTATAGAAAATAGAAAGAAATCCATTCTTTTTTTTTCATACCCCGAATTTTATTTTTACTATAAAGTATAAGATATATTACATATCTAATCTATGTAACAACTGTTTTAACTGAACCAATGACTATTCATGATTCGATAATTGAATCAACTGCGGACCGGTTCCAAATTCGACGAGGAATGTTATGGTAAAACTTCGTTTGAAACGATGTGGTAGAAAGCAACGTGCGACTTGAAGGACATGATCCGTTGTGGATTCTTATATCCATCATTCTCTAATAAGGATGCTCTTGACTCGACATCATTTGCCCTGTTCCACGCGACCCCGATTTGTTAGGGTGTAATAGTATATGAATGATGGAGCTCGAGGAGAAAGCATTGAGCTATTTCTCAAAGGAGAGGGGTCTAGGGTTAGTGTCAATCAAAAGAATAAGTTGACTTCGTAAGTTATCTTTGACAGAGAATTCGAAAGGAACAAAAAAAGCAACTTTAAAATCAATCCCCAAGTTTTAATAAAAGCTTTTCGATTAAATATATTTATATATTGTGCGCAAATCGACCGTCCATATAATTAGATTCTTTGAGAGAAATAACAAAAAAGGTGTGTTGCGACCATTTTTTAAAGGATTAAAAATCAACGAAGTAATGTCTAAACCCAATGATTCAAAAAACAAGATGATTAAAGGCTTCCGGAACAAGGAAATATTCTTTTTTTTGTCGCAACAATTTTAATCGATTCTAAATGAAATAAAACAAAGAGTATTTGAGATTGCTCAATAAATGCCAAAAGATTTGGGCTATTTGAAAGTTATTCTACTTGAGTTATGAGTATACAAATGATTTTTTAAGGAAAGGGCTAAATTCTTAGTGTAATGCATTTTAATTTGATGATTTTCTGTATTTATTTGATTGGTCGTTCTAATTTATATAAAAAAATAAAATTGAATCAATTTTCTCGAGCCGTACGAAGAAAAAACTTCCTATACGTTTCAAAGGGGGGTTTAATCTATCCCAATGAGCCGTCTATCGAATCGTTGCAATTGATGTTCGGTCACGAAGAGAAGGAAGAGATTTGCAGAAAGTGGGTTTTTATGACCCGATTAAAAAAAAAACTTATTTAAATGTTCCTGCTATTCTCGATTTTATTCAAAAAGGCGCTCAACCTACAGAAACTGTTTATGATATTTTAAAGAAGGCGGCGTTTTTAAAAGAATTTCAATTTAATCAAACGAAATTTAATTAATGAATTATTTAAACAAAAGATAATGAGGTTGTAATTGAGTAAAACTTGTATTATTCCTGTCTTTTTTTTTAGTGCCAATCCAACATAAGCTTTCCTCTATAATTTTTTTCGCTTTGGTTTTTAGATTTCACAATATTGCTTCTATAATTATCGTATTTATATATTTTTCATATAAAAATTTTATTTTCTTTTTTTTGAATTTGAGTAGATTTTTCAATAAAAAAAGGAAGTTTTTTCTATCTTGTAGTTGTATTTTTTTTTATTGACAAGAATGTATTGAACAAATATAATTCAATTGTGAAATAAAAAAATTAAATGGTTTTTTATGTCTTCTATACTACCCAAGATTTTTATTCAAGAATTTATTCGGATACAAAAACAAAATATCTTTAGATCGAAAAAATGCAGACTAGCAGACTGTTTGTCTATCCAAATTTTTTCTAAAAATCTCTTGTATTGGTGTTTGTTTTTATATATGTTCGTAATTCGAAAACTTTTTTAGATTTATTGCTATTTGATTCCAACTCGATTTTTTTGATCTCGGTTATATCTACCTAACATAACATATAGGGGTTGCTAACTCAACGGTAGAGTACTCGGCTTTTAAGTGCGACTAGGGTCTTTTACATATTTGGATGAAGCAAGGGATTCGTCTACACTATCGGTAGAGTTTATACGATCACGACTGATCCTGAAAGGGAATGGATGGAAAAAAGCGCATGTCGTATCAATAGAGAATTTGTAGACTATTTCATTTTATTCTTAGCTAATAAGTATAATTATTTGATTTGAAGTCTTGGGAGGAAATCCAATGAATTCAAAATTGGGTCAATTGAATAAATGGATCGAACCCTATCCTTCCTTATGGGTTCCAATTTTGTGGAAAGCATAAGCAACGAGCTTATCTTCGTAATTTGAATTATTATCCCATCTAATTAGACGTTAAAAAAACTTAGTGCCTGATACGGGAAAGGATTCTCCCACGTGTGGATTTTCTTTTTTAGTGAATCCTAACTATTTAACTATGAGACTATCCATTCTCTATATTGAGATGGCCATGAATGTAATGTGTAGAAGAAACAGTATATTGATAAAGATACTTTTATCAGAAGAACGATTGGATTGAAAAAATAAGGGATTTCTAACCATCGTGTTCTTTTTTAATAAAAAAGAACTAATTAGATGAAAAAAAAGAGAGTCTGCTGATGAATTTACGTATTTCCGAGGTATCTAAAAATATATATCTTGGTTTGACTGTATCGCACTATGTATCATTTGATAACTTAAGAAATACCCTTTTTTTTACTTTAAATTTTAGATCTAACTAATTTTAAATGGAACAATTCCAAGGATATATAGAACTAGAAGGTTTTTGGCAACACAACTTTTTCTATCCACTTATCTTTCAGGAATATATTTTTTCGTTTGCATATGGTCATGATTTAAAGAAATTTATTTTGTTGAAAACTTCAGGCGGTAGGAAATTTAGTTTACTAGTTGTGAAACGTTTAATAAATCGAATGTATCAACAGAATTTTTTTATTCTTTCGGCTAATTATTCTAACCAAAACGACTTTTTGGGGCACAAACATGATTTTTATTCGCAAATGATATCTGAAGTATTTGCAGTCATTGTGGAAATTCCACTTTCCTTAGCTTCTATAGAGATAGAGAAAAAAAAAAAAGTCAAATCTCGAAATTTACGATCAATTCATTCAATATTTCCTTTTTTAGAGGACAACGTTTTACATTTAAATTTTGTGTTAGATATATTAATACCTTACCCCGTCCATCTGGAAATCTTAGTTCAAACACTTCGGTACTGGGTGAAAGATGCCCCGTCTTTGCATCTATTACGATTCTTTCTTTATGAATCTCATAATTGCAATAGTCTTATAAAAAAAAATAAATATTTATTTTTTTTTATAAAAAGGACTCAAAGATTTTTTTTGTTCTTATATAATTTCCATGTATGTGAACACGAATTTATTTTATTGTTTCTTTGCAACCAATCCTCTCATTTACGATCAACATCTTACAGATCCTTTCTTGAACGCACTTTTTTCTACAGAAAATTAGAATATTTAGTCAAACTTTTTAATAAGGATTTTGACGTTATTTTATGGCTTTTTAAAGACCCCTACCCGTATTCTGTTAGGTATAAAGGACAATATATTATGGCCTCAAAAGGGACATCCCTTTTGATGCATAAATTTAAATTT